GATAACGCAAGAGAGAACTTATGACTTCGCGGATGGAGAGGGATTCGAACCCCCGGTATTCCTATCAATACTTCGGTTTTCAAGACCGACTCTTTCAACCGCTCAGACATCCATCCCCTTCGCGCTTCGCCCGCCCTATCTATCCGCGCGCTGGCAGGTAGGGGCTTATCTATGTGATTCGCTACGCTTGCTTGCGCCTATCGGCGGACTCTATTGCCTGCCGGTTAGCGAAACTTTTCCGGTAGTACGAATTGCTACGCTTCGCTTGTTTCTATATGATAATATGCACCTTGGTTGCTGCGCTCCCTGCGGGTAATAGCAAGAGAGTGAAGAACGAATGATCCTCCAAACAAAACAAAAAGAGTGATTGAGTCCGACTAAAGCGAGTGAGTGAAAGGCGTGGCAAGAGAGCGAGTTCGACTCGCGAACGATCAGCAAGTGAAGGACCAATCCTTTTACGCCAGTACTGTTGCGAGACTGGTACTTGGCGGCTCACAAGCAACATATAGACTAAGGTTGCCCATCACTCACTCGCTCTTTTTTGAAGGCTCTTTCTATTCTCTTTCTAGTATGGTTCCCCCATAAGAACACTGAACGCCCAGTTTCGCAGAGCAGCTCCCTCCCCAGCCCACAGCATAGTGTGGAATCTGGATCGTTTCATCGAGCACCATTCCTTTTAGATAGAAAGGTGTTCTGACTCTATTGGATCAAGTCATAACCTACGCCTTCTACTAGTATAGTATACTACCTACTATGGAGAGACTAAGCTCTATTTTAGAGATTGGACTCTCTTACTGTGATTAGCCCCAGAAGCTGTTCCCAAGCCACTCTTATACTACTCCTTACCCTTGTCACTTAAAGGGCGAAGTCGCTGAAGCGAGTCTAAAGGCCAAAGAGTGATCTTTGAACGCTACTACGCATCCTTACTAATAGTATAGCGTAAGGTAGGTTTGGGTATAGCAGGACTTGAACCTGCGACCATTAGGTTAAAAGCCCAATGCTCTACCAACTGAGCTATACACCCAAAAAAAGATGTAGTAGTAAATAAGGATTGGTGCGGAAAAGAGGGCGGCCCCTCTTCTTCTCATCATATTAAAGGGGCTTGGGCTCTAAAGCCGGCCTTACTCAACAAGCACCTTTATTAGTAAGGTTGCTTGTTTCCACTCATTGAAGATTCTATCTACAAAACAAAAGAAGGTCAACGGGGGATACTAAAGTAGCTCTCACTGACACCATCTACGAGAAGGTGAGGTCGTCTTTCTTTCCAGCCATCATACGGTTCGCCTTAAAGCCTTAAAGACGGAGAAAGGGAGGAGCAGTTATCTATGTAATTACGGTCTTTGTTGACCGTTGTTCCGGTCAAGCACTCTCTTTTCTTTGTCCAATTCCGTCTTACCAAACAAGACTGACTTCTGACCAACCCGCGAAGGGTTGTGAGGTTGGACCAGGTACGAAGAATGAATCTATATCTGTGTACGGAAGTTGCTGGCCGGCGGCCGCTCAACTGTTCGAGCGCAATGCAGTGGTGGTTGGTTCCGATTCGACAAGGGTAGAATGCCTGGTCGAAGGTCCAGTACAGTAGGTAGCAGGTGTGTTCGTTTTGGCTCCCGAACGAGAACGATAAATAAATAGGCGATGCGCCATCCTTGCTTTGCTGCTACGTACGTTGACCTTGACTTGACGGATTCATCCAATTGAACTCACACTCAAAGGAGGACCACAAGCTCGGGGCTCGACGAAACAGAAAGTATCAGCATTCAGAAACTTCTTGGGGTTAGCAGTGAAAGAAAGAGCCCGGCATTCATTTCTTCATTCATATTCATAGCTGAGTCTACTAAAAGAGAGACCAGCCTCATCGTGGTGATTAGAGGACATCTCTGATCGTTCACCTCTAATGTGACACGTTCCCTCCCAGTTATATGATCAACGGGATCAGTCGGCTAGAGAGCGGGGCTATTCTTCTTCCGGGGGGGCAAAGTCGTCCCCTCTACTGATCGAACCCTCAGTTCGAAGGTCTTCGTCAACATGTTACGAGGCTCCAGTCTTCGGCGGGTCACCATTACTTGACTTAGAAAGGCGAACATCTGGGCAAGGGAAAGCGCAGTGCGCCTGGTGCAAATGGCTTTCTTTTTTCATGATATACCAATCAGAATGGAGGGCCCTACCTACGTACATGATTAATAGAATCACTACGTAGGGGGGGCGGTCAACTTGATGCGGGAGAGGCATGAGTGCAGTTCGATCTTTTGGTGTATTCGTTTGTAGTGAGTAGGGCCTCTTTCTCGTTGATCAGTTCGCCTCCGCTCTATTGAAAGGTCTCCATTCCTACGGCGGTTTTTTCAACGAACGCGTCTCGGGCTGGATTGACTAACCTAACCCTTAAGGGGGCCTTGCCATAGTTGGTGCTCTGCTTTAGTGTGATTGACGAAGGCTAGGCTAGGTTTGGTAATACCCAAAACAAATGAAAAGAGATCGGGGTCGATAGTTGGCAAGGAACTTG